TCAGAATTCTCGTGGAGAATGGTAGGATATATGAAATTCCAATGACCGTTGGATATGATTCGATCAGGTCCTGAATAATCAAGAACCCCCCCCCTTTTACCGTAAGGATTCGAACTAAACAATTTGTGTCTCACTTGATCATTAGTCACGGAGAGGTCAGAAATAGATCTCCGTTCAACAGAATGAACATTCATTTGATCTTGATCCTTGTGGAGCGAAAAAGGCACTATACTGGATCTGCACAGAGCTCCTGATAATATCCATAAATGACTTGTTTTGGGTAAGAGATGAACATTACCATATTTATATTCAGGTGCATGGTACACATCGGTACTCCAGTGCATTTCTCCCTCTGAGTCAGAATAAATATGTTTTCGAACTTTCTCTTTAACTTTATTAAAATTGAAAGTGGATGTTCCAGCGCGAATCTCAGCAATCACTTGCTCTGATTCTACATATTGATCGTTTTGAACTAAAAGAAAACTTTTGGGTGGAATATTCACATTATGTAGAATATCGTGACTCTCAATAGTTACATACAGGTCTATATAACATAGAAAAGCAGGATGCCCATGACGTGTACGTGTGGGATGAACCAAATCCTCATTGAATTTGATTTTTCCCTTAAAAGGAGCTCGTACATGTTCTGCAGTACCACCTGTGAATACTCCACCGGTATGAAAAGTTCTTAATGTTAGTTGAGTCCCCGGTTCGCCGATTGATTGACCCGCAATAATACCTACTGCTTCTCCTAATTCGACCAGGTCGCCATGAGTGGGACTCTGACCATAACATAATCGACAGATCCAAGATATACTCCTGCAAAGAAAGGGGGTTCGAATATATATTGGTTGTGTTCGAAAGGTTATGAATCGAGTGACAAGTCCAACCCCAATATCTTTATTTTGAGCGGCAATGCAACGTGGGCCCATATATATATTGTATGCTAATACACGACCAATTAGTGTTTGGACCCAAATTCTTTCCGTCATCCCATTTCTAGGACTCACGGAAATGCCTCGGGTAGTGCCACAATCTGTTCTACGTACAACAATGTGTTGAACTACTTCAACAAGTCTACGCGTGAGGTATCCAGCATCTGATGTTCGTACAGCAGTATCCACAACTCCTTTGCGGGCTCCGTAGCAGGAAATGATATATTCCGTTAAAGAAAGTCCTTCGCGTAAATTGCTTTGAATCGGTAAATCAATCATTTGTCCTTGGGGATCCGACATTAATCCTCTCATACCTACTAATTGGTGTACCTGAGATGCATTTCCTCTAGCTCCCGAAAAGGACATTATATGGACTGAATTAGAAGGATCAGTCATCCTAAAATTAGGATGCATTTCTTGTCTCAAATATTCACTTGTAGCATACCATATCTCAATGGATTGGCGTAATTTTTCTACTGTGTGTACATTCCCATAATGATGGTGCTTTTCTAAAATGAAACTTTGTTGTTCAGCATCTTGGACTAGCCACCCCTTAGAAGGTACTGTTAAAAGATCATCAATTCCTAATGAAATGGATGTAGCAGTGGCTTGCTGGAAACCCAGAGTCTTTACTTGATCCAGGGTGTGCGATGTATATGCCATTCCGAAGTGATCTATTAATCTGCTAATAAGTCGTTTCATGGCAGACCCATCTATCGCTTTATTGTAAAAGAACAGATCAGCCCATTCTGCCATAAGTACTTCTCTATTCCGCTGAGTAGGATTCGCCAATGGGTTTGAGTCAGTGATTCGAAGACCTCCTTTACTGGATCTCGATTCATGTAGAAATTAAGGAATTATGATTCCAGTTGAACCGGAGAGATCAAAATTCCCGCGGTATTACATAATTCCTTAGCTTAGGTACCGTATGAGTAGGCCTGACAAAACCCCTGTATGGCTTCTTCTATTTCTCGAGAAAAAGAAATATGACCAACAGTGGTTCGGGTGTATATACAAAGGGTTTGTTTTTTTATACGTCTTACTATTAGATAGTGCCCATAAATTTCATGATAGGTACCCAAAGATTCATATTGAACTTCGACAGGAACTTCTCTTGAGGCAATGACACGTTGATCTAGTCGCCACCGAAGCCACAAAGGACTATCTAAATTGATTCGTTTCTGCTGATAAACTATAAGTACATCATAGGAACTACAAAAATAGGGCTCTTTCTCTTTCGTAGTATATTTATACTTATAATCATTAACTGTTTCATTTTCATTTTGATAGTTTATGCGATTCCATGGATTATACCTATTTGCACAAATACCTCGACGATTCCCGATCGTTAATACATAGAGTCCAATAAGCATATCTTGGGTTGGTACCGAAATGGGATCTCCAATAGCCGGAGAAAAGAGATTCATATGAGAAAACATAAGTAAACGAGCCTCCGCTTGCGCTTCCAAAGATAAAGGTACATGAACAGCCATTTGATCCCCATCAAAGTCTGCATTGAATCCTTTACGAACTAATGGATGTAAACAAATAGCACGTCCACCCCC